GAAACATCGAGAAATTGTGCATATAGAAAACTCTAAAGAAAGAAAAAAGGAGACCCATGCCATGATTTTCAAATCTTTTCTACTTAGTAGTCTAAGTTTCTCGATGAGGATAATTAATTCGGTCGTTGTGGTCGGACTCTATTATGGATTTCTGACCACATTCTACATAGATCCCTCTTAGATCTTCTTTCTCCAATCTTGGGTTAGGGAAGAAGGAGATATTCGCGACTACTGGTGGTTTCATTATGGGGCAGCTCATGATCTTCATATCGATCTATTATCCACCTCCGCATCTATTCTTTCTTAGCTAAACGGGTGGAAGATCCATCCAATTTGGTTATATCATGAACTCGAAAAACGGATCTGAATGTGACTGAAATGCACGATCTTCACAGGTATCACTTTTCACGATACCTAAACCTAAAAGGTGGAATAGCGATTTTCGAACCATTTCCTATAAGAGAATGGTTTCCATTACTTTGAGAAATGGATTCTATATCAAACTATAGCTATTGCATTAAAGAAGAAAAGAAACTAATAGAAGTCGAAGACGCGGAATGGTAGTGAATAGAGAAAAAGATTCTTCTGATTTTCTTGTTCCTGAAAATATTCTATCTATCTCCTAGACGCTGTAGAGAATTGAGAATTTTCATGTCTTTCAATTCTCGTACTCGTAATTGGAAAGTTACGGAAGGAGATCCATCATTTTGCAAGGAAAACAACATAAAAAACTCTGGACAATTTCGAAATCAGACCAAGCGTCTTAATACATATGCAAAAAAATTCATTATTGGCCCACCATTGATTACAAGATTTTGCTTTTATGAATCGCTATTGCTTTGATACGAATAATGGCAGTCGTTTCAGTATGTTAAGGATACAGATGTATCCACAATTCATTTAGAGTTACTTAACAGCCTATTTCTTATACTATATCTCTCTCCCGTGAAATTCTCGAGCCGAAAGATGGATGCATATGCTGTGTTTCATTTTGCTAAATGATATCAATTAAATGGTGTATCAATTCTATAAATTGGATATAGCAATAAATAAATCAGCAAAATTCTTTTATTTTAGATAGAAGAAACATTTCTTCTATCTAAAATAAAAGAATGTACCCTTCTATCCAAATCCAATTTGCATCGATAAAATAAATCCAAATTCTAGATTCCAGCAGTAGATGAATAATTGCAAATTTTTGTGTGTACGAGATTCGAATAACTTCAAAATAACTGACATAATTTTTTATTTTTCCTGATCAGAAAAATACATGAAAAAGAAAGGAGGTAGAAAAATTTTTTGATTTATGGTTAAAGAAGAAAAACAAGAAAACAGGGGTTCTGTTGAATTTCAAGTATTCAGTTTCACCAATAAGATACGGAGACTTGCTTCACATTTGGAATTACACAAAAAAGATTTTTCATCGGAAAGAGGTCTACGAAGACTTTTGGGAAAACGTCAACGTTTGCTGGCTTATTTGGCAAAGAAAAATAGAGTACGTTATAAGAAATTAATAAGTCAGTTGGATATTCGGGAGAAGTAATTTAATCGTTCGAATTTTTTTCTTATTTTATTAGTAGTCTTATAGTAGTCTTAGATTTTGCATTTTGATGAGCCTCGTTTTGAGGAATTCATGGAATAATGAATTAAGGAAGAAAAAAGAATATGAACAAGGATACATAACATAAAAAAAAGAATAGATAAGACGATATTCGCCCTCCCCCCACATATTTAATTTCTTCTCCTATACAAAAACCAGCAAGACCCACTCCATTGATAATTCCATCAATAACACCTTTATCAAAAAAATGCGTTAGTTCAGCAAATCTTCTTATACCCAGAATAAAGAACTTAGTATAGAAAACATCTATATAACCGCGATTATATGACCAGCTGTATACCTTTTTTTTTACTTGATCCAAAAAGTTCTTTTTTGGATTCCCTTTTACAAGGGAATTTTTAAAATTCAAATTCTGAAAAAAAGAATAAGCGGATCCATAGCATATATATGCTATGAATAGACCAAAAATAGCTAAACTTACAGAAGAAATAGCATTAGTGAGAAATTCATATGAATTTATGGAAGAATTAGAACTTTCCTGGAAAAAGCTTATCGAAGGGGCTAGCCACTTTGATAATATGGTTAACTCTGATGTTCCGTTATCCATTACTCCATTATCAAAATGGATTCCTATGGATCCAATGAACAAAGTAAAAAGCAGTAATATAAGAAGAGGAAATAGCATAGTATTTCCAGTTTCGCGAGGATAGACAAAAGTATTTTTAGCTCCAAAGGAAGTACTAAAAAATCCTATCCTATTTCTTGTATTACCAGGAATTTTGGGTATATTTTGTGAAAAAAAAGAAACTCCATTCTTCATTGTTGATAAAACAAAATCTCTATTGACTCTTTTGGGTATGCTTTTTCCCCATAAAGATATTGAATACAACGAACCTTCTTTAGTACTACTGTAATTTTGAAAATGAACACGCAAATACCCATCAAAAGTAAGTAAATATATTCGAAACATATAAAATGCAGTTAATCCTGCAGTAAAAGAAGCTATTATTCCAAAAAAAGGTGAATACAACCAACTATTACTAAGGATTTCATCTTTGGACCAGAAGCAAGCAAGAGGTGGAATACCACAAAGAGAAAGTGTACCCAATAAAAAAGTCGTTCTTGTAATAGGAACATATTTTTTTAAACCACCCATAAGAACCATATTCTGACTTTTATCTGGTGAATATCCAACAAGAGGTTCCATTGAATGAATAACAGATCCGGATCCCAAGAACAATAAAGCTTTCGAATAAGCATGAGTGATCAAATGGAATAAAGCTGCTTGATAAGAACCTATACCTAGAGCTAACATCATATAACCCAATTGAGACATTGTAGAATAGGCTAAGCTTCTTTTAATATCTCTCTGAGCAAGAGCTAAAGTCGCTCCTAAGAAAAGTGTTATTGTACCTACTAAGGAAATGAAACTCATTATCAAAGGTAGGGATATGAAAAGAGGAAGAAGTCGAGCTAGAAGAAAAATCCCCGCAGCAACCATAGTTGCTGCGTGTATAAGAGCTGAAATGGGAGTGGGTCCTTCCATAGCATCAGGTAACCATACGTGAAGAGGGAATTGTGCAGATTTTGCAACTGCACCAAGAAATAATAAAAAAGCACACAAAGTAGTAAGTAATGAATTAATCCCATTATTAGGAATCCAGTTATTAGCTATTTTGAACAAATCCCGAAACTCTAAACTACCTGTTATCCAAAAAAAACCTAAAATTCCTAATAACAAACCAAAATCCCCTACACGATTAGTTACAAAAGCTTTTTGACAAGCACTCGCTGCAATTGGGCGTGTAAACCAAAAGCCTATCAATAAATAGGAACACATTCCCACAAGTTCCCAAAAAAAATAAATTTGTATCAAATTGGAACTAGTAACCAATCCCAACATGGAAGTATTAAAAAAACTTATATAAACGAAAAATCTCAAATATCCCTCATCGTGAGACATATAATCGTCACTATAAATAAGAACCAAGATTCCCACAGTAGTAATTAGTATTAACATAATAGAAGTAAGGGGGTCGATCAAGTATCCAAATTCTAAGGAAAAATCATTATTGATGGTCCAAGACCATAGATATTGATAGATAGAACTCCCTTTTATTTGTTGAATAGACAGGTGAACTGAGAATACCAGAGCTATACTTAAGAGTAAAACACTAGGAAAAGCCCATATGCGACGAAGATTTTTTGTTGCTGTCGGAATAAGAAAAAGCCCAAACCCCATTGACATAATAACTGGAAGTGGGAGAAGAGGGATTACCCAGGCATATTGATATGTATGTTCCATAAGAAAAGAAATAGCAAATTTTAGTTGAAATTTATAGTTCTTTTTTTCTATAAAATTGTTTCCGATTCACCAAACTTTCTTATTTCTTTCTGAAGGAATTAAAAAAACAAAATAAGAATAAGAAAAAATACTGGAATTCTGATTTTTTCAAAATTTGTCTCATTAAAATATTCCAAAATTCGGAATGGGTTTAGTTGCTTAAATTCAAAAACTTAATCAAAGAATTTCGTTATTTAGTTATTAGATAAAAAAAGATATTTATTAAAATACAAAAAAAGATTGAATCAGTTTACTTTCTATTCCTATTCTTTTTTTATTTCTTTCTGTTAAAATGAAATAGCTCTCTTATTTCGTAACCGATTGATTGAATTTCAACTATATTTGAATTTTATATTTATCGGAAATTCTCGAATATTTTTTACTTCATATAAAATGGAAATCCTAATGACTAGAATTATCTAAGTTTTATAATGTCTTGTTTAATAGACTAATTCCTTTTTTTATTTTGACTGGAATTCCATTCTTGAATATCTTCTCAACTTAATTAACTATTTGAATTTTACCTTCGTTTTATCTCCCCATATTATATGGGGGCTTATCCCCCATACCTTAGATTTATATATGGAGTATATTTGATATATAAATTGATTTAAATAGAAAACCTTTGTTTATAATATATCTTTGTATATATTGTATATTATTAAAACAAAGTCTAAAATATATATGAAAAATACGCGAAAAACTCTTTTCTTATCCACATTAGACAAAATGAAGTAAAAAATAATTTAAATTTCATTATCTTTCAGTATCTAAGTATAAATACTAAGAAAAAACAGAAAGAAGGATTGATTTGCGGCAATAGATGTCTTTCACATACAACTAAAAAAAAACAAATTCCCCTTTTGAATGGCAGTTCCAAAAAAACGTACTTCGATGTCAAAAAAGCGTATTCGTAAAAATATTTGGAAGAAAAAAACTTATTTTTCCATAGTACAATCTTATTCCTTAGCAAAATCAAGATCATTTTTGAGCGGTAACGAGCATCCAAAACCAAAAGGTTTTTCTGGGTAACAAACAAATAATCAGGTTTTGGAATAATCTGAATTGAACTATCTCAAAGAAATTCCAATTATTTAATATGAATGAATAATTTGGATTAATTAATGAATGTACTTTTATGTGTCGAATTCCTGGGTACAATATTCTTAGAACTAATCCCTCTGTTATTCTATTATATAGAACAAAAGTTTTGGTATATTGTGTCCTCAGTATTCTTTTTTCCTATCAAAGAACTTTTGATAATAGAATCCTCATAAAAAAATAGGAGGATTCTATTATCAAAAGTAGAGTACTCTTGCAATAGGATTTAGAATTTCTACCGATCTTATCCAAAATTCACAGGTTTAGGACTGGTAAATCATATTAATAAGAGCGTAAAGGCTTTGACTCAAGAAACTTTTCAAAACACAAAACTCTTTGTATTTAAAGATGAAATTCTAAAAATTTTCCTAAATTCTATGGATTCTCCCAATCTCGACGATTCGCGAGAAAATAACTATTATTCTTTTAAGTTAACTATTATTTCAAGTTAGCCGCCATGGTGAAATTGGTAGACACGCTGCTCTTAGGAAGCAGTGCTCAAGCATCTCGGTTCGAGTCCGAGTGGCGGCATTCTCGAAAAAGAATACAATAGATTAGAAAATGGATTCAATTCGAAATTTCCAATTTTGTAATGGGACCTTCTCCTTATGCTATTTGCAACTTTAGAACATATACTAACTCATATCTCTTTCTCAACAATTTCCATTGTGATTACGATTCATTTGATAACCTTATTAGTTCGTGAACTTAGGGGATTACGTGATTCGTCAGAAAAAGGAATGATAGCTACTTTTTTCTCTATAACAGGATTCTTAGTTTCTCGTTGGGTTTCTTCGGGACATTTTCCATTAAGTAATTTATATGAGTCATTGATCTTCCTTTCATGGGCTCTGTATATTCTTCATATTATTCCTAAGATACAGAACTCTAAAAATGATTTAAGCGCAATAACTACGCCAAGTACTATTTTAACGCAAGGCTTTGCCACGTCAGGTCTTTTAACTGAAATGCATCAATCTACAATACTAGTACCTGCTCTCCAATCTCAGTGGTTAATGATGCATGTCAGTATGATGTTACTAAGCTACGCAACTCTTTTGTGCGGATCCTTATTATCCGCCGCTCTTCTAATCATTAGATTTCGAAAGAATTTCGATTTCTTTTCTAAAAAGAAAAAAAGAAAATTACTTAAAACATTTTTATTTAGTGAGATTGAATATTTCTATGCAAAAAGAAGTGCCTTAAAAAACACCTCTTTTCCTTCATTTCCAAATTATTACAAATATCAATTAACCGAGCGTTTGGATTCTTGGAGTTATCGTGTTATTAGTCTAGGGTTTACCCTTTTAACCATAGGTATTCTTTGTGGAGCAGTATGGGCTAATGAGGCGTGGGGATCCTATTGGAATTGGGATCCTAAGGAAACTTGGGCATTTATTACCTGGACCATATTTGCAATTTATTTACATAGTAGAACAAATCCAAGTTGGAAGGGTACGAATTCTGCATTTGTAGCTTCGATAGGATTTCTTATAATTTGGATCTGCTATTTTGGTATCAATCTTTTAGGAATAGGTTTACATAGTTATGGTTCATTTACATTACCATCTAAATGATTACATAACATAAAACATTCATAAAATGAAGGTTTTTTCCCATTTTTTTGGATTTGGGAACCCCTTTGAAAAGACGTTCAAAGGGGTTCCCAAAAATTCGAAATAGATCTAATTAGACTTTTTTACTTTTTTCGGAATTTTTCGGTTTTTCCATTATGAAATATAGAGCGGACTTGTTAAAAAAAGAAAATCCTATTTAGGATAATAATTGGATAAGAGAGCCTCTACCCTGTCAACGGATAGCGAGAGAACAAAATCTGGATAAATACCAATTCCTATTACTGGTAAAAAGATACAGATTAAAAGAAAGAGTTCTCGTGGTCCAGAATCCACAAAATTTGCGTTTGGAACATGAAATAACTTGTATCCATAGAACATCTGGCGTAACATAGATAATAAATAAATAGGAGTTAATATCATTCCAATTGCCATTACAAAAGTAATTAGCATTTTTGGCATTAACATAAATTTGGGACTAGTAATTAGTCCAAAAAATACTACTAATTCTGCAACAAAACCGCTCATTCCTGGTAAGGCAAGAGAAGCCATTGAAAAGCTACTAAACATAGTAAACATTTTTGGCATTGGTATAGATATCCCTCCCAGTTCTTCGAGATAAACAAGACGCATTCTATCACAAGCCGTTCCTGCCAAGAAAAATAGTGTAGCACCGATAAATCCATGGGATAATATTTGTAAAATAGCTCCATTTAGTCCAATGTTGGTTATGGAACCAATTCCTATAATTATGAAACCCATGTGAGATACGGAGGAGTAGGCTATTCTTTTTTTGAAATTTCGTTGACCAAGAGAAGTTGAAGCTGCATAGATTATTTGCACCGCTCCTATTATTACCAACCAGGGGGAGAATAGATAATGAGCATGAGGTAACAATTCCATATTGATCCGAATCAATCCATATGCTCCCATCTTTAATAAGATTCCCGCTAAAAGCATACATGTACTGTAATGTGCTTCCCCGTGGGTATCTGGTAACCACGTATGTAGAGGTATAATCGGCAATTTGACAGCATAAGCAATAAGGAAGCCAAAATAAAGTAGTATTTCCAATGTTGCAGGGTATGATTGATTAATCAATCGTTCCAAGTCTAATATTGGTTCGTTGGAACCATATAAGCCCATACCCAGAACTCCGATTAAGAAAAAAATGGAACCGCCTGCAGTATACAAAATAAACTTGGTAGCTGAATATAGACGCCTTTTCCCCCCCCACATGGATAAAAGTAAGTAAACAGGAATTAATTCTAACTCCCACATGATAAAAAAAAGTAAAAGGTCTCGTGAAGAAAATAATCCTATTTGACCGCTATACATTGCTAGCATCAGGAAATAGAATAATCGCGAATTCCGGGTAATTGGCCAAGCCGCTAAAGTAGCTAAAGTAGTGATAAATCCTGTCAATAAAATAGATCCTAATGAAAGTCCATCGATTCCCAATCTCCAGTGGAAATCAAAAACATCTATCCATTTAGAATCCTCCCTTAATTGGATTAAGGGATCCTCTAATTGGAAATGATAACAGAATGCATAAGTCATTAGAAGGAATTCTAATAAACAAATAGATATAGTATACCACCTAACAATTTTGTTTCCTTTATGGGGTAAAAAGAAAATTAATGAACCTGCAAATATCGGCAAAACAACAAGTATTGTTAACCAAGGAAAATAACTCATGATAAAGTAATAAAGACAAGATACGTTTTGACCAGAAAAGCCCATGCTCGATTATATTGAGCACAGGCTTCTTCGGTAAAGAGGAATCAGACGATTCAAGTGGAGTTTTTTGTAACGTATCAATAAGATAGAGCCATGCTGCGGGTTGTTTCAGGCCCTAAATAAACGCGGACACTTAAAAAATCTGTTGGGCAGGCGGATTCGCATCTCTTACAACCCACACAATCTTCGGTTCTCGGCGCAGAAGCAATTTGCTTGGCTTTACATCCATCCCAAGGTATCATTTCTAATACATCTGTTGGACAAGCTCGTACACATTGAGTGCATCCTATACATGTATCATAAATTTTTACAGAATGTGACATTGGATCTAGAAATTTTCCTTTTCAACATAATAATTTTCGATCTGGTAAAAATGAAATTAGTACTATATAAGTTATATGTATTGTAGACACCAGACGAAGCAATGGTTTATCCAAACTTTAATAAATAATGCAATATATTTCTTAATCTGTTTGTGAGAAAGCGTGAAAAGAGCCAAGAGACTTGAATTTAAGGCTTCAACAGTCATAATTATACGAATTCTACATACTAATTCGAATTAGCCATTGGCTATTATCTTTGCAATATAAATTATTGCAATTTGAATATTGCAATATCAATGAATTGCAAAAATGCAAAATTTAATAAGTAAAAAAGAATACTCTGAAATAACCTACTTCAAAAATAGGTATTCTCAAATAAAAATAAGAAAAGAAGACTCAATTTTATTAATCTTAATGTTCCTTATTATTATATATGCGCCTTTGTTTAGAGAATTCTATGCCTAATTATTCAAAAAATTCGATTGGTTGATACGAGTGGATTTCCTGTTACGATGGATGGAAGAAAGAATGGATAGTCCAATAGCTGCTTCAGCCGCCGCAAGGGCTATAACAAAAATTGCGAAAATGTCTCCTTTTAATTGGCGACTATCAAATAGAGCAGAAAATGTTACGAGATTTAGATTAATTGAATTCAGTATAAGTTCAAGACATATTAGAGCTCTAACCATGTTTCGGCTTGTAATCAATCCATAGATACCAATCGAAAATAAATAGACACTCAAAAAAAGTACATGCTCAAACATCATTAACTAACTCCTTATCCATCTCGATTCATTTCAATATGAGCACAAGAATTGAACCGATTCAATTAATTAGAATAGAACAATTACGCAACAAAAGAGAAAAAAAAGTATTTGTTGTGTTGACAGTAGATGGATTTTACTAAATAAAAATTGTTTGTTTTATTCTTTAGTTATTTTTTTAGATTTGAAATTCTAAGAATTTATTATTGTCGAGCCATAGTAATTGCACCTATTAAAGAAACTAGAAGAATTAGGGAAATGAGTTCAAACGGAAGATAAAAATCGGTTGCTAAATGAATCCCAATTTGTTGAACGTTATTTATGAGACCCTGTTCTACTATTTGGTTTGATCTTGTAGTCCAAAGAATTCCATACCATGACGTATCTGGGATAGTAGTCATTAGTGAAAAAGGAATAGTTATAGAAACGAGTGAAGTAAACCCATCTCCAATAGTCCAATAATTCTTATCTTTAGACCACTCTGAGCCATTTACAAACATTACAGCAAATATGATCAAGACATTTATGGCTCCCACATAAATAAGAAGTTGTGCGACAGCTACAAAGTAGGAATTCAATAAAAAATAGAACAAGGATATACAAACAAGAACTAATCCCAGCGAAAAGGCAGAATAAATTGGGTTGGTGAGTAATACTACTCCTAGACCCCCTAGTAGAAGAACAAATCCCCCAAATAGCACAAGAATCTCATGTATTGGTCCAGGTAAATCCATTATGGATAAGAAGAAATTAATAGTATAAAATTTTTCATGAACTGACTAAAACTAAAAGATTCAAGGAAAGAAAAAGGGATTAGGATATTCTTATATAAATTGTATAGTTAGAAATCACATCACGAAAATCTACTCTCATTTTAAATCATGAATAATTTGTAATAAGCAGTAGTTATTCATTTTTCTTTATAGTTAGTAAAAAACTATTGGATTTTTCTAACAAAAAATCCTAGTACCTAGTAATCAGTAATCGTTCTTGAATTCCAAGATTTTTCTTCGTCTATTTTACTTTGAGGCGAATTCCTAATTGTTTGAATTGTGTAATCTCCCATTATGGAGACTGGTAATCGACTCAAAGCAATTTGATTGTAATTCAATTCATGACGATCATAAGTAGAAAGTTCATATTCTTCAGTCATTGATAAACAGTTTGTCGGACAATATTCAACACAGTTACCACAAAATATACAAACTCCGAAATCAATGCTATAATTAAGCAATTGTTTCTTTTTAATATCCTTTTCAAATCTCCAATCCACAAGGGGTAGATCTATTGGGCATACACGAACACATACTTCACAAGCAATACATTTATCAAATTCAAAGTGTATTCGCCCGCGGAAACGCTCTGATGTAATTGATTTTTCATAAGGGTAGTGAATCGTTATAGGTAAACGATTTGTGTGGGATAAGGTAATTATGAAACCTTGACCAATGTATCTTGCGGCACGTATTGTTTGTTGACCATAACTAATGAACCCAGTTATCATAGGGAACATATTCTAAATATCTATGAAAAAAGGTATGTTTCTTTCTCTTGTTTGAGAGAACTTTTGTGTTGAAGATATTCTTACTGTTATTGTATTATCTTATTTATAGTGAAACTAGTTGGGAAGAAGTTGTTAATAAGAGATTGCCCAGAGAAATAGGTAAAAGAAATTTCCATCCAAGATTTAATAACTGATCCATTCTCATCCGGGGTAAAGTCCATCTTATTGTGATAGAAATGAAGAGAAATAAAAAAGCTTTAGTTAATGTAATAATGATACCCATTATCATTTCTAAAATTCCCACAATTTTATTCATTTGGAAAAATTCAAAAAAGGATATATAGGGAATAGAAAAATTCCACCCGCCTAAGTAGAGAACAGTTACAAATAAGGAGGAAACTAATAAATTTAGGTAAGAAGCAAGATAAAATAAACCATATTTAATACCGGAATATTCGGTTTGATAACCCGCTACTAATTCTTCCTCTGCTTCTGGTAAATCAAAGGGTAATCTTTCACATTCTGCCAAAGAAGAAATTAGAAAAACTAGAAAACCTATAGGCTGACGCCAAAGATTCCATCCAAAAAAACCATATTTTGACTGTGCTTCAACTATATCAACCGTACTTGAACTGTTAGATAATCATAGTCGATGATAACATCACAGTTCCCACCGCTATTCCAAAACCGTACATGAAACCTTAGCTTCATACGGCTCCTCTATGATCAGAAAAAAGGATTATTTCTTTTCGATCTTATCCCCCGAGCGTAGATAGAATTAGGTAAGATAAAATTGATTGGAAAGTCCTAAATTAGACCAAAGCAATTCCGTCTGCTAAAATAATAAAAAAGCGCTTCCGAATTGATCTTATCCTTTATATAATAAAATGACAGTTTTTTCTTGTTCAGTAATAACTTAATATTGGAATAAAACACTCGTTATAGCAATTAATAAATGAAAAGAATTGGATATTAGTTCATGACGAATTCCATTCTGTATGAATATAGATAAAAGAAAGAATAAATAAGGATCTTTTTTTGTATTGCATTCCATATCTTTTGTCCTATTCTTCTTTCCCGGGGAAGGGGATACTTAAAAAGAAAAAAGAAATAAAAGGTTAATTCGTTCTTGATAGCTATTTCCTTAACAAGTGAATGGGAATATACTCTGGATCGGAATCCGAAGAAAGTACTACTTGATCATTTCCACCAATTTCAAGTTCTTATTATGATTCCTTTTATGAGGAAAAATGTCTAATGATTTAGATTCTCTCATTACTAATCCTTTATGTACTTTAGTGTTCCTAATCCCTCACTAACTTTTTATGGGTTCTTTTATATGGTTATAAGTTCTAGTAATAACTAAAAATATTCTAGTAATGGAATTCCATATCGCGAATCCTTTATTCTTGCCCGCTTCAAGATATGATGACTAATCAAACAATCTCAATCTTGGGGTAAAGAGTTTACACTGCTTATGTTTACTTCAACTTTTTCTTGTACGTAGGAAATGAGATTTTTTATTTTTACTACAAATTAATAAGCTGTTTTGTTTCACTCATATAGCTATCTAGTTTAACTTACCGACCTGAATACAGAATAAGAAAAGGAAGATAAATATTCAATAGATTTTAGAGGAAAAGCTCCTTTTTTAACGAATCACACGTAGAGATATTGCTAGCACACAAAAAGTTAATGGTATTTCATAACTAATAGATTGAGCAGCTGCTCGTAGACCACCTGAAAAAGAATATTTATTATTTGAGCTATATCCTGCCATAAGAAGACCAATAGGAGCAATACTTGAAATGGCAATCCATAAAAAAACACCAATACTAAGATCAGCTAAAACAAAATGATATCCAAAAGGGATAACTAAAAAACTTAATAAAACAGATATGACTGCTATAGAGGGTCCAATGCTAAATAAAGGAATCTCTCCTCGGGATGGCAGGATATCCTCTTTAAAAATCAGCTTAGTTCCATCTGCTATAGCTTGAAGCAGTCCTAGGGGGCCGGCATATTCAGGACCAATACGTTGTTGTATCGATGCGGATATTTCTCTTTCTAACCACACAATTACAAGTACTTCTATTGTGATTCCCAATAGGAGGGTCAAAATAGGTATAATCCATATTAGTCCATAGACTTCTTTTAATAATTCCGATTTCAAAAAAGAATTAAGAGTTTCTACCTCTATCTTATCTATTATCATTTCAACGATCAACTTCCCCCATAATGATATCTATACTACCTAATATCGTCATGATATCAGCCAATTTCATTTTTTTAACTAGCTGAGGAAGAATTTGTAAATTAATAAAACCGGGTGGACGAATTTTCCATCTCCAGGGGAAAAGACTGTCATCTCCTACCAGATAAATTCCTAATTCACCTTTTGGAGCTTCTACTCTTACATAAAGCTCTTGTTTTGATAATTCAAAATTTGGGGAAGGTTTTTTACCAAGAAATCTATATTCAAAATCATTCCATTCCGAATTCTTTGCTTTCTTAAAGCGTCGGGCTTCTAAATTCTCATAAGGGCCTCCAGGAATTTTCTCTACAGCCTGTTGAATAATTTTGATGGATTCCTTCATTTCACCAATTCGTACTAAATAGCGAGCTAACGAATCTCCTTCTTTTTGCCATTGGACTTTCCAATCGAATTGATTGTAAGACTCATAAGGATCAATTTTACGAAGATCCCATTGTATTCCAGAAGCTCGTAACATTGGTCCCGATAAGCCCCAATTTACAGCTTCTTCTCCGCTAATAAAACCTACTCCTTCAACTCGTTCTAAAAAAATAGGATTCTGTGTAATAAGTTGTTCATATTCAACAACTCCTCGTAAAAAATAATCACAGAAATCTAAACATTTATCCATCCATCCATAAGGTAGATCGGCAGCTACTCCTCCGATGCGAAAGTAATTATGCATCATTCGCATACCTGTAGCAGCTTCAAATAGATCATATATCAATTCTCTCTCTCTAAAAATGTAGAAAAAAGGAGTCTGTGCGCCGAGATCCGCCATAAAAGGCCCAAGCCATAACAAGTGAGAAGCTATACGGCTCAATTCTAACATAATTACCCTAATATAGCTGGCTCTTTGAGGTATTTGAATATTCTCTAAGAATTCTGGTGCATTTACCGTTATTGCTTCTGTAAACATAGTAGCTAAATAATCCCACCGTGTTACATAAGGCAAGTATTGTATAATCGTTCTGTTTTCTGCGATTTTTTCCATTCCTCTGTGTAAATAGCCTAATATGGGTTCACAATCAACAACATCTTCACCATCGAGAGTAACGATCAGTCGAAGAACACCATGCATTGATGGGTGGTGAGGGCCCATATTGACTATCATTAGATCTTTTCTTGTAAACGGTAGACTCATATTCTTTTTTCTTCCTTAATTCATTATTCCATGAATTCCTCAAAACGAGGCTCATCAAAATGCAAAATCTAAGACTACTATAAGACTACTAATAAAATAAGAAAAAAATTCGAACGATTAAATTACTTCTCCCGAATATCCAACTGACTTATTAATTTCTTATAACGTACTCTATTTTTCTTTGCCAAATAAGCCAGCAAACGTTGACGTTTTCCCAAAAGTCTTCGTAGACCTCTTTCCGATGAAAAATCTTTTTTGTGTAATTCCAAATGTGAAGCAAGTCTCCGTATCTTATTGGTGAAACTGAATACTTGAAATTCAACAGAACCCCTGTTTTCTTGTTTTTCTTCTTTAACCATAAATCAAAAAATTTTTCTACCTCCTTTCTTTTTCATGTATTTTTCTGATCAGGAAAAATAAAAAATTATGTCAGTTATTTTGAAGTTATTCGAATCTCGTACACACAAAAATTTGCAATTATTCATCTACTGCTGGAATCTAGAATTTGGATTTATTTTATCGATGCAAATTGGATTTGGATAGAAGGGTACATTCTTTTATTTTAGATAGAAGAAATGTTTCTTCTATCTAAAATAAAAGAATTTTGCTGATTTATTTATTGCTATATCCAATTTATAGAATTGATACACCATTTAATTGATATCATTTAGCAAAATGAAACACAGCATAT